TTTTTTATTGAATTGAGTTGTGTATATTTCGATACATATAAAAGATCCCCAAAAGATTTTTTTATACTTGTTCCATATATGTCTGCTTTGACTCGAATGAATGTTCTGAAGAAACCTCAATTAAGTCCTATGTTATAGAAAAAGAGGATTCTTGCATTTTTGCCCTCCTGCTGAGAAAGCATTCATTTATCGGCTCATTTATTAAAATACTTCAATTGGTACACGCAAAAAATAGGCCAATTCAGCAGCTTTTTGTTCCATTTCCCGTGGAGTAAAATTCTCATCAGTACGAGTCAATGGAATGGCTCCCTGGCCTCTGATATCCATATAAAGGACACGCCGAGCATAAATACCCTCTTTAACTTCTATTCTGACGGATTGAATATCTTTTATAAGAAATCGGAGGAAGACCCGACGATTTTTTCCAGGAAATCCCCAACGAAAGATACACACTATTCCGTCTTTTATATCAAATCGATCATAACCACTACCTACATTCCACGAAATTGTGCACCACAAATAGGAGCTAATAAAAAGACCCGCGATCCCATAGAAAGACATCACAATTCCTTGTGGAAAAAAAACGATTTCCTGAGACGGAAATAAAGATATCAAATTTCTACCAAGATAACTCGAGGTTCCAACCAACAAGAATCCTAATGAACCTAAAAAAAGGATAATAGCCCAGCAGAAATTACTTGTTTTTCGAGCCCCCTTTATAGGTTCTATCCATATATGTTCTGATCGACAACTCATACTTGATCCCGTTGCTTTTTTTGGAATTGAGAGAATACCCCAAATGAATTTGACTGTAGTCCGTTTGTTTCCGAAGTAACTCGCATCAACTAGCACTAGTTTGATGTGAACCTTTAGGAGTAATTCATTAAATTGGTTAGATCTAAACTAATAATATACCCTTCGTATGATCTCACTAAAGATAGCCACATACATATAGATAGACCAACGTTACAGTTCAGCCATCCGCCGATCGGGTCTATTTGAAAATAGCTAGAACATAGCATTTTCTGGAGACATAAGAATTTTTCGGCGGAAGCCGCTTATACCATTACCATATTTATACCATGCTAAATGGATATCTGTATTATGATACAAACGTCAATTGAAAAAAAAAAATTGCCATCGGCTCTAAACAATCTTGTTTTTTTGAACATGAAGAAATAAAGAAGCCATTGCGATTGCCGGAAATACTAGGCCTACTAAAGGGACCAAAACAGAGGGAAAGTTAAGAGTTGTCATAGAATGGGTACCTCGATTTACTATTTGTACCTGTTATTATTATTTAGATTTTATATTGATTATTTATAATATAAAGATATCTTATTATATATCTTATTATATATAAGGATATCTTACTTATTATAATTTGATAATTCTAAATTGGAATTTTGATTACTTAATATCTATAGATATAAGTATCTATCTAAGTGAGTATATAATGTAGTTTTTTATCTTTCTACATGAAGGATTTGAAGGATATGGATGAGATATTATTTTCTTCATTTTTTGCTCTTGTCTTCGAATTTCATTTATTAAGCAAAAAGTTGATTAAAAATGAATTAGATTCTACTTATTTAGATTCTATTTATATTGAATTGAAGGGTTTGTTAGAATCCCATCCAGTAGGGATTCTTAGTCACAATAGGATTATCGTAAGATATAGAAAGATAAAAAAGTCTATATTTTATAGAGTTTAATTATATATGACGAGAAGAAGATATTTTTTTTATTTGCCTAATTCTAATTATAAGAATTTCATCTTTTATCTTGTTAATAGAGGCTTCTTGATCAATAATCAGGAATATAGAAAAGGTGGCGGATTTTCGATTTTCTGTGACTTTTGATTCTTTAATACAATTGATCTTATGTCAACAAAGAAAACCCCATTCGTCTAATTTTGACTTGGATTCCGATAAACTAATTACTTGTTTGCTCAAAAGAATTGAACTTAATGTTTTAATTTTGATTCAAAGGAAAGAAAGTGTGGAGTTGAAATAACTCACTCAGAACGCTTTTTAAAGGATTACGTGGTACGATTAGATCGAATAAGCCCTTCTGGAATAAATACTCAGCCGCCTGTGAACCGTCGGGTACTATTTTATTCAATGTTTGTTCAATTACTCTTTTACCCGCAAAGGCAATGTAGGCATTGGGTTCAGCAATAATGATATCCCCCAACATACCAAAACTAGCTGTCACCCCACCGGTAGTAGGAGATGTAAGGATTGGTACATAGAATAACTTTTTATTTGATTGATAATCATATAAAGCAGAAGATATTTTAGCCATTTGCATCAAGCTTAAACTTCCTTCTTGCATGCGTGCCCCTCCGGAAGCACACACTATAATAAGAGGTAGAAATTCTTTAGTAGCGTATTCAATCAAACGGGTAATTTTCTCCCCGACTACGGATCCCATACTACCCCCCATAAACTGAAAATCCATAACCGCAATTGCTACGTTAATACCGTCTAGTTGCCCT